AGAAGAGAAAATATCTTCAGAAGAAAAAGAGAAGACTGACCAAGATCGTCTCGATTCAGAAGAAGACGACCAGACTTATCAAGAGCGTCTCAATTCTGATCAAAGCGAGACAGGATTACCGGAGGCTATTCAAACAGGCATAGGCGAACTAAATGGTCTTCCCTTAGCACTTGGAGTTCTGGATTTTCAGTTTATAGCGGGGACTATGGGATCCGCAGTCGGAGAAAAAATTACCCGTTTGATCGAGTATGCTACCCGAGAATTTCTACCTCTTATTATAGTGTGTGCTTCTGGGGGTGCACGTATCCACGAAGGAAGTTTCAGCTTGATGCAAATGGGTAAAATAGCTTGTGCGTTATATAATTATCAATTAGATGCCAAACGATTTTATATATCAATCCTCGCATCTCCTACTACTGGTGGGGTAACAGCTAGTTTTGGTATGTTGGGGAAGGTCGTTATTGCCGAACCCGAGGCCACCATTGCATTTGCGGGTAAAAGAGTAATTGAAGAAACGTTGAATATAGAAGTCCCTGAAGGTGTCCAACAGACCGAATTTTTATTCACGCAGGGAGCATTCGATCTAATCCTCCCACGTTTTTATTTAAAAAGAATTATCCATTTGATATATCTGTTAAACAATTACACTCTTTCCTTTGTTTGATTGATGAATTGGATTCAACCAAGTCAACAAGTAATTGGTAAAATGCCTTTTTTAAAAGAAAAATTGTGGTCGGGAAGGTTAGACCATATATTAATTGGAATATTAATATAAAAATTCCATAGAAAAAGAAATTCGAAATCTATATAGAAGAAAAAGAAAGAAGAAAAACTTGGTCCCGGGCATCTACCATTATACCCACAATGATCGGCCATATTATTGCTATCCATAATGGAAAAGAACATTTACCTATTTATATAACAGATGGTATGGTAGGTCACAAGTTGGGAGAATTTGCACCTACTTCGAATTTCCAAAAACATACGAAAGTCGATAAGCGATCTCGTCGTTAATACAAAATATAGATACTTATAATTCATTAGTAGGAGGCGACCCTTATGCTAAGAAAAAAAAAAGTTCGCGTTTTAAGTTTCAGTAGCTACACACTATTTACCACTGCCACTGCTGTGTTAAAGGCGCAATATACAAAGTCTAACTCCATCCCGGGCAATCGAACCATTATTTGTTTAAGAAATTGTTTGAACGAATCTGAGGGCAATCCTGAAGATTCAGAAAATGAAGAAAACGATTCCGAAAATGAAGAAAATTCAAATAATGATGAGAAATTCGAAAAATGGAATGAAATTTTAGATCGTTTCGAAAACGTTCTAAATAGGGAACATCAAGTTTTCCAAGAGAAACTGATGAAACCCGATTCTACGCAAAATTCCCTCAAGAATTTTCCGTATTTTTCGAATTATTTGCGAATATTCATTTTCTACTGGATAGACCATGAGACTTCCAAGAAGTGGCTATTCATAGACTGTGAATTTTCTATTTGCGAAAGATATCTAGATTGCTTTCGCAAATACATAATTTTGATTCGAGATGAACATCCGAATCAGAATCTCGAGCAAACGCAGAGCAATGCGCGTGACTTCAAGGACCATGTGACATTAAAAATGAAGATGAATCGTCACAACTGTACCGGGCTAAATGCACGAAATGCAAACGACTCGGATACTTCTGAAGTAGAAAAACTACTTTCGATGGGAACAGCATATATTCTGCTCTTTCTAAAAGCGTTTTTCATTGTCGCGATCTGGGAAAAGAAAGTAGGCATATATCAACTGTCTAGGTCTAGGTGGGACCGCAATTTACTAATAGATGAACTTTTAACCAGCCGAACTCCTGCACAAATAATACTTCCAGACGAATTGAAATCTACCGCTCTTATTCAATTTATCGAGATGTTATTCAGGTTCGATGAACATCTCGATTTTTACAAGTAAATCCTACTTCCAAGGTCTTTGGAAGTAGGATTTTCGAAAGTATATAAGAGGGATCTACCCAAATATATGCAGTTTTTTTCTAAGGTATACTTTTACCTTAGAATAAGGGAATTTAAATCCGATTGATCGTTGTTCGAATTAGATAAGAACAATAATCTAATTGGATTTTTCTATTCAAAAAAAAATAATAAGAAACCTTTCTTTGTCTCTTTCATTTTTTTCTCTTCAATCAAAACAAACAAATAAGCTCTTAATTCTATAGGGTTGAATAAAAATTCGATTGACTTTTTGATATAATTGCTATGCTTAGTGTGTGACTCGTTGGTTTTTTTAGGCTTAGGATTCAAAAAAGATTCCCCATAGTATGAACTAATAACTATAGAACTAATAACCAACTCATCACTTCGCATTATCTGGATCCAAAAAACCAGTCAAGATAGGATATGTTGATCATATCATTGTAGCAACGGAAATCTGTTTTGCATAAACAAAAGAAAAACCAATTGGATTCTAAGCTGTGAAGCAAAATATAGAAAAAAGGTGTGGA